GAAATCTACCACAAAAAATTAATATTTTTTAGGAATTTAAGGCGGAAATGGACGTATTTTTTTCTTTTAATAAATATCTATTTTGTACATTTCAATTTGAATTAGGAACTCCGCGTACAAGTGGTAAGTCATTAACTACATATACACATCCGGTCATATATGTATTACCATTATGTATTACAAATTACAATAAAATTACAATAACGAATACAGAAAGAGGAGTTTTTAAAATGCGAGATCTAAAAACATATCTCTCCGTGGCACCGGTAGTAAGTACTCTATGGTTCGGGTCTTTAGCAGGTTTATTGATAGAGATCAATCGTTTTTTTCCGGATGCGTTGATATTCCCCTTTTTTTCATTCTAGCTATTGATATGGGAAGGGGAAGAAGATTAGAGATACAATCAAATATCTGTAACTAATCCCTACCCCTCCCTTCTTTTTTTCTTTGTTTTTTCTTTTTTTCTTTTTTTACTTATTCTTTCTAAAAAAAAAAAAAAACAAAGAAAAAGCGGTTTCACCCTCAGTGAAACTATGAACTCGGGCTCAGGCTCAAATTAAATTAATAATAGAATGGAAATGCGGTGGTTGGGGCAACAATATCATACAAGATACTTAACTGAAAATGAAATACTGTACGGCAATTAAAAATTATAAATATAGTTAGAAATCATTATATTACTTATTATTTATTACTATATTGATTGCAACAAAATATTTCTTTCATAATTTGATTTCGAGTTACCTGCTTCTATTTTTGTGTCCTTTCTTCTTCCTTGCTTCGGGTCGGAAAATTAAAGAATTGAGTGAATCAAAAACCAAAGGAGGTTCATGGCTAAGGGTAAAGATGTCCGAGTAACGGTTATTTTGGAATGTACCAGTTGTGTTCGAAATCGTGTTAATAAGGAATCAATGGGCATTTCCAGATATATTACTCAAAAGAATCGACACAATACGCCTAGTCGATTGGAATTGAGAAAATTCTGTCCCTGTTGTTACAAACATACGATTCATGGGGAGATAAAGAAATAGATCGAACCGATCGCTCGTGTGTCAGTCTTCCAAGGAAGATGAAAAATTACATATTATATATAACAATATATATATATAATTTATTTGAATTTATTTTTTAATTTATTTAAATATAAACAAATAAATATAAACAAACCAAATCCTATTTCGATCGGATCAAAGATGATGTAGAATTAAGAAATAGGATTGGGATTTTCAGGATAAGGAATAAACAAACCATGGATAAATCCAAGCGAATCTTTCTTAAATCTAAGCGATCTTTTCGTAGGCGTTTGCCTCCGATCCAATCGGGGGATCGAATTGATTATAGAAACATGAGTTTAATTAGTCGATTTATTAGCGAACAAGGAAAAATATTATCTAGACGGGTGAATAGATTGACCTTAAAACAACAACGATTAATTACTATTGCTATAAAACAAGCTCGTATTTTATCTCCGTTACCTTTTCTTAATAATGAGAAACAATTTGAAAGAAGCGAGTCAACCGCTAGAGCTGCTGGTCTTAGAACCAGAAAAAAAATAGGTTGACTCTTCAATTGAATTGAATCAAAATAAAATTCCAATCCAAACTCAAATGCGGATTGACGTTTTTTTTTTTGTTCGAAAAATCGTAAAATCGAAATGTCCTGTCGTAAGAAAAAAAATGGGAGAAGAGGAATAAATATTTTTTATTTAACGTCTTTCTTCATTTTGATGACTTTATCATACTTTATCATATTTTATCATACTAATTTCTACTCTACCTTCCCAGAGTTCATTCTCCAGGGAACTCCATTTAAACTATTCCAACGGATTCCTTCCAATCTCTTTATTTTATGATCTCATTGGAAATCATATAAAGACAACTCTTATTTAATATAGCTATTTGTGCAAGTATTTTACGATTAAGAAGTAACTGTCTCTTGTACAGATTGTGTATAAATTTACTATAACTGAAGTATACTTTATTCTCGCGAATTACTGCATTTATCCGAGTGATCCACAACCGACGAAAATCTCTCTTTTGTCTACCTCTATCCCGATGAGCCGAAACCAAAGCTCTTATTTTCTGTTGAGTAATAGTACGAGTAAGTCTTGAATGAGCCCCTCGAAAGGTTGATGCAAATAAACGAATTTTTGTTCTACGTCTTCGAGCTATATACCCTCGTTTAATTCTGGTCATTGAATAAATGAAACTTTGATGAATAACTAATTGATTTCCTTTCTTTCAGTTATTCCCTTCCCGTATCCTAGTCTATTAATAACAAAACGGATTCTTCCAATGTATAAAATTTAAATTCCAATGGCTTTTGCTACTATAACCTTCCCGACCACGATTTTTTTTTTTTTTTTTTTTTCTAGGTGAAATGCCTAGAAAAAAATTGTATTGATATTAGGTATCAAAAACACATAAAACATAAAAGTAGTAAATATAAATGGATATAGTGGGTTCCATCGTTTCTATGGTTACTTCTTAAACGGTGAGGTCCTCTCTATACACCGGAGCCCTTCTTTCATTTAATCAATGTTATTGTTAACTTGTACAGTTCACACTCTTTGGCTCTACCCATAATTATCCAGTACGAGGTCTTTCACAATGAGATCTACTTATACAGTAACGGTATTTAATTATGAAGATTAGCTGAGTAGCTGACCCTGTTAGTCCGTTCTTGCAAGAGTAAGGCATAATTTTTCTGCTTTTTAAAATAGTATTTCCCCTGCTTAATGGATATCATTTGCTATCAATGGAGAATTCTTTCTCATCTTAAATTTAAAACGGAGTTGATTGGATTTGCACCAACGGAAACCATACATTTGATACCACAATAGAAGGATAGATCTTTTTTATTTTTAGATATTGAATGGAGTTCTTCCATTCTAGTCTATTCACTGGTACTGATCGTTGATACTGGATCAATTGTTTTCTTTCTTTTGTCCTAGCCCATGATCTGAACGAGTCGCACATACACCCTAGTACATGTTCCTCGTCGCTGAGGACATCCCCCAAGAGCGGGGGATTTCGTGACATTTCTGATTGGCTGTCTTGTGTTTCTAATAAGTTGTTTAATAGTTGGCATATTGAATCATATACATAATGGGCTGGTTTAGATCGATCTTAACCGGATGATTATGAATTATTTTATTTCTATATTAATAGATTAATGAATAGAATATTAAATCCGGTAAGAAGATAAAATCTCAAATCATCAATTCGTCTGAAATTTTTGTTATTTTTTCTTTTTTATTCAGTCGCTACAAGATCAACAATTCCATGAGCTTGGGCTTCTGTTGCTGACATAAAAACATCTCTTTCCATATCTTCGGATACAACCCATAAGGGTTTGCCTGTCCTTTGTACATAAACCCTTGTGACGGTTTCGCGCAGCTTCAAAAGTTCTTCCGCTTCCAAGATAAATTCTCCCGTCTGTGCCTCATAAAAAGAACTAGCAGGTTGATGGATCATTACCCTGATGATATAACATAATAAATGTTTATTCTATCTCGCATGATGATAAGGTGAAGAGATAAAGAATAATAAAATATATAATTGAACAACCGTACAGGCATCTTTTACGCATTGCATACGGCTCTATAATGGAATTCGTTTTTACCTTACTTAAATATCAAATAAATTAAATATAGGGTCTATCAGACTCGGGTTGGTAAATGGTCCAATAACCACCCTTCTTTTTGTTTTTGGAGTAGTTCAAAAATACTATGATGGCTCCGTTGCTTTATATATTTATTTCGTCTGTTATTTAGCAATCCCAAAGTTTCTTTTTTTTTTTTTTTCAAATAAAAAAACAAGATTTTTTTTATTTTCATATTCTTTCATAACCTAAATATTGTTAAGAGCCTCCCGGCGTGAAAACAAAAAAGTTTGTGACGCTGAAATAGGCCTCCCGATAGATTAGATAAAATCGGAAATACCTTTTATCTCATACTACTCTTTCGATACATAATTTAAGGGTTAAAAAAATTTATCATATCGAATTCGAAGTGCCATGCTATTATTACTTAATATTCATATTTCATATAGCGCGAAGGCATAGTCTTCTTTTTTCTCTCAAATCAAATAAAAAACTCATTGGCGCCAAGCGTGAGGGAATGCTAGACGTTTGGTAATTTCTCCTCCGACCAGAATAAAAGATCCCATTGAAGCGGCTAATCCCATGCATATTGTCTGTATATCTGGTCGCACAAATTGCATAGTATCATAAATAGCTACTCCGGGTATTACCCATCCGCCAGGAGAATTTATAAACAAATATAGATCTTTGGTATCATCCTCTATACTGAGATATACCATAAGACCAATAAGTTGATTCGAGATCTCGCTATCAACCCCTTGGCCTAAAAAAAGTAATCTTTCTCGATAAAGTCGGTTGATTGGGATAAAGTTGTATCCCTTAGAAACCGTACATGCACCTTTTGATGCATACGGTTCAACAAAAATAACGAAAAAAAAAAAAAGAATCAATGTGTAGATGTAGATTCTAGCGCTTTCTTTTATTTTATTTTATTTTTCATACCAGGTATAAAAAGGGGCTTTTCTTTCATTTTTCAAAAAAGATGGGTTTTGGCCTGTTTTGTTTATCTATAAAAAAAAATGACTAAATTTATCTAACTAACTTTTCATTGATGTATTGTTTCATCGAGATACAATCTCAATCGCGATGTAATTTTCTTGTTCCTGAATGGGCTTCTTCAATTTTTTTAGGTTTATGCTCTACTCCGAGTAAAGATCCGCCCGATTTGGATTTGCACATATATGACAAATGCCCCAATACCACGTCCTTTTGCTACGACTTCCTTTTTACAATTTATTTCATGTCTTACAACAGATATTCAATGCATTCATCATATTACTCGATTGATTAACTGTTTGAGATCACTTCTATTATAAATATATAAAGAAATAGAATATGATAGAAATAGTAATCATAAATAGATTTTTTACCGGTTTTTTTCTAAACGGAGCCTGGAT